CTAAATTTTTTCTAGTAGATAGAAACGAATCTTGTTCTTAAGGTAACGAAAGATATTGAAAAATGACTCTGATTGATGTTGTGATTTGGAATAGTTCCGTTTATGTGGAATATATGGAATCGCTATTTTTACTAGGTAAAAGCTAGTAATAAGAAAATTTAATCGTAAATATCGATCAATTTTTTTGGAGTTCAAAGAAATAGAAAAAAGTTGTGTATCCAATTTCATCTTTATCGAATTTGAATATCAGAATAGTCAATATAACTCTGATTCAACGAGTCAAGTCCACTTACTTTATTCTTTTTATTTATTTCTAATCTTTACAGTGGATTTGATTGAAATAATGGAAAGTGATAATATTTGGCAATTCAAGAAAGGACTTATCATGATTCATTAGAATTTAATGAGCCAATGTTCCACTTTTGAATATTAGAATTCAGTTGGTTATTTTTTTAGTACATTACAAAAATATCAAATTATTCTGTTTAAATATGAATATTTGAATATTATTCTAGTATTCTAGTAGTACTGAATTGCAATTTTATGAAAAAAAAAAAGCCCCTTATCGGATTTGAACCGATGACTTACGCCTTACCACGGCGTTACTCTACCACTGAGTTAAAGGGGCCCCTCTTCCCTTCAATTTCTGAATGAGTAATGAGTTATAATTATTTATAACTATAAATATTATACAGTAATTTATAAATTTATATATTAATATTTTATATTTTTTACTTTAAATTATTTGTGAATGACGAATCAAAAAATTCTATGGAATTAGCAAAGATACGTTAGATCTAGTAATACCATTTCATTATCAATACGTTGACAATTTCAAAAAACTGTTCATACTATGTACTATGTTCGTAGTATGATGTAGGTCGGGTCGGTATGCCCCCATCGTCTAGTGGTTCAGGACATCTCTCTTTCAAGGAGGTAGCGGGGATTCGACTTCCCCTGGGGGTAGGGTACTACAAAAAGGAAGTTGATCGTGGATTATAATTATAAATAATAAGGATTTTTTTGGGGTCGATGCCCGAGTGGTTAATGGGGGCGGACTGTAAATTCGTTGGCAATATGTCTACGCTGGTTCAAATCCGGCTCGGCCCAACAATTCGTTGATCCATCATGAGATAATAGAATCCGTTTGTCTTTTAGAAATGTCCCTGATACAGAGGTTATTCGTTATCTCCTTTTAGATATTTTATTTGTTTACACAAATTCTAAAATCTTGGTTAATCTCTATTCATATCGCGATCTGTAAGTATAAGAAAACAGTGAAAAAAAAATAATTCTTTTAAATTAACAGTAACGAAATAACGAAAGGATTAACAATAAATTCATCTCTGACACTCTCACTAACTTAAAGTGTATTTACGTGGATACGTGGATATGATATGTATATACATATTCGTGTTTATTCTTTTTTACTCTTTATTTATTTATAACACAGTGATTCTTAAGAATATTAGAATATTTATGTTGTATTTCTTGGGATTGTAGTTCAACTGGTTAGAGCACTGCCCTGTCAAGGCGGAAGCTGCGGGTTCGAGCCCCGTCAGTCCCGACGAATCTAATAACATCTTTCCATTTTCTGTGGACGGAAGGGACGAAAAGGGGGAGTAGAATCTCATTCTCGTTTCCAACGGGAAATATTTATTTGTTTGATGAGAAAAACAAATAAATATGGCAATTTAAATTCTTTCAACTAATACCGATTGATGGTAGGGAGTCATTGGTATCATCATATTCAGTATTCCAAAGGATCCTGCAAAGGAGTTTTCCTTTTTCGATTGGGTCGCCCGACCCTTTAATTATAAAAAAATTTCATATATTTCGTGCGAACCCATATAAAATAAAAATTGAATTCTTTTCTTATCCGATTCATGAACATAGTTATCTTGATAAAGTGCTGCTCAGATTTAACTTTATCCTTTACCGATTTCTATTTTGTATTTTGTATAACCTAAATTTTGAATTTGAATCTGGAGCACTCTATCTCATTCAAATCCCACCCCGAACTTTTGACCTATGCGTCCCAGTACAGTACTAATTCAAAGAAAAAATAGTTTTTAACTTTACAAAAAATCGATTTAAGAGTTCATATATTGTTATTCATGATATTGATCCGATTCAATATCATCGAGATGTAATTTGTATTTTCATTCCATTGAATTTATGGCCGAAATGTTTCTCATCTCTATGGGATTCAATCCCGAGTTCTTTATTGAAAAGTAAAAAAAATACTATGAAATTATGGAAGTAAACATTCTTGCATTTATTGCTACTATACTGTTCATTTTAGTTCCTACTGCTTTTTTACTTATCCTTTACGTAAAAACGGCTAGTCAAAATGATTTATCAAAATGATGAATTTGAAGAAAACTTGACTTCTTAGTTCTTATCAACGATTGAATAAAAAAAGAAAATGGTTCCAATGTCTCGAACTTAACTAAGGTGAACTAGAATCCGTGATATTTTATGATACTCGACAGTATGATAGAAAGAAATATATGAATTCTTCTTTCTACCATACTATACTTACTTGTAGTGTAATTATAATGTATAAAGAATGTATAAAGTTCTACTGTAGTATATAAAGATATAAAGATACAAGTAGTGTAAATCAAAATTTCATATATGTTACATCGAATTGATACAGTTTGATTGCCCAACTCAATTACTAGTACCTTTAGAGTCCATTTCTTCCCCATACTACAAGTGAAAGGGAAAATGTAAAGACTACCATTAAAGCAGCCCAAGCGATACTTACTATATCCATGTGAATTATGTCTCCTATTTTATTTCGGGTTTATTTCAGTATTGTTTACTAATTATAATAGTGTAATCAATAGAACAGAGTCAAAGGAAGATTATGACTGACTCAACATTTTTAAATTGAATAATTTACCAAATCAATTTATAAAAAGTTCCTAGACAATATTGTTCTCTGTTTCTGCTGATGAACAATTTGACGAATTATATCATCAGACCAGGCGACACCCGGATTTGAACTGGGGAAAGGGGATTTGCAGTCCCACGCCTTACCACTCGGCCATGCCGCCAAAATGATACAATACAAATTTGTATCTTGAATCCCCCTTTCTCTATAACACAAAATGACCCAAGAAAATTTGACTTGATATATAAGTTATTGATTCTTTATTTGATTCTTCCGTTCATACATATTTCATACATGCCCATTTCATAGAGGGGGTTAATTGAGTAAAATTTCATGTGATTCTGTAAACAAAATAAAAAAAAAAAAATGGGAAATTAAAAATGCTCTGGGATGGAAATGAGGGAATATATACAATACCGGGGTTGAATCAAATACAATTTGAAGGATTTTGTAGGTTCATTGATCAAGGCTTGATGGAAAAACTTTATAAGTTTCCAAAAATTGAAGATGCGGATCAAGAAATTGAATTTCAATTATTTGTGGAAACATATCAATTAGTAGAACCGTTGATAAAAGAAAGGGATGCTGTGTATGAATCACTCACATATTCTTCTGAATTATATGTATATTCAGGATTAATTTGGAAAACCAGTAGGGATATAAAAGAACAAACCGTTTTTATTGGAAACATTCCTCTAATGAATTCTCTGGGAACTTTTATAGTAAATGGAATATACAGAATTGTGATCAATCAAATATTGCAAAGCCCGGGTATTTATTACCGGTCAGAGTTAGACCATAACGGGATTTCGGCCTATACCGCTACTATAATATCAGATTGGGGAGGAAGATCAGAATTAGAGATTGATAAAAAGGAAAGGATATGGGCTCGTGTGAGTAGGAAACAAAAAATATCTATTCTAGTTCTATCATCAGCTATGGGTTCGCATCTAAGACAAATTATAGAAAATGTTTGCTACCCCGAAATTTTCTTGTCTTTTTTAAATTTAAATGAAAAGGAGAAAAGAAGAATTGGGTTAAAAGAAAATGCCATTTTGGAGTTTTATCAACAATTTTTTTGTATAAGTGGGGATCCAGTCTTTTCTGAATCCTTATGTAAAGAATTACAACAGAAATTCTTTCAACAAAAGTGTGAATTAGGAAGTATTGGTAGACGAAATATGAATCAGAGACTGAAACTTGATATACCTCAAAATAATTTCTTTTTATTACCACGAGATATATTGGCAGCTGCGGATCATTTGATTGGGATGAAACTTGGAATGAGTACACTTGACAATATGAATCATCTGAAAAATAAACGTATTCGTTCTGTAGCGGATCTCTTACAAGATCAATTAGGATTGGCGCTAGTTCGTTTAGAAAATTTTGTTCAAGGGACTATATGTAGAGCAATTAGGCATAAATGGACACCGACCCCTCAGAATTTGGTAACTTCAACCCCATTAACAATCACTTATGAATCTTTTTTCGGCTTACACCCATTATCTCAAGTTTTTGATCGAACTAATCCATTGACACAAATAGTTCATGGGAGAAAATTGAGCCATTTGGGCCCTGGTGGGTTGACAGAACGAACTGCTAGTTTTCCAATACGAGATATTCATCCTAGTCACTATGGACGTATTTGCCCAATTGACACGTCTGAAGGAATAAATGTTGGTCTTATTGGATCGTTAGCAATTTATGCGAGGATTGGTCGTTGGGGATCTCTAGAAAGCCTATTTTATGTTTATGAAATTTCTGCAAAAAAAATGCGGATGGTTTATTTATCATCAAGTATGGATGAATACTATATGGTAGCGACGGTAAATTCTTTGGTATTGAATCGAAGTATTCAGGAAGAACAGGTTGTTCCGGCTCGATACCGTCAAGAATTCCTAACTATTGCATGGGAACAGGTTCATCTTCGAAGTATTTTTCCTTTCCAATATTTTTCTATTGGAGCTTCTCTTATTCCTTTTATAGAGCATAATGATGCAAATCGGACTTTAATGAGTTCTAATATGCAACGACAAGCGGTTCCGCTTTCGAGGTCCGAGAGGTGCATTGTTGGAACTGGGTTGGAACGGCAAGCGGCTCTAGATTCGGGTGTTACCGTTATAGCGGAACGGGGGGGGAAGATCATTTCTATCGATACTGACAAGATCCTTTTATCGGACAGTGTAGAGACTTTAAGCATTTCATTAGTTATGTATCAACGTTCCAACAAAAATACTTGTATGTTTCAAAAACCAAAAGTTTGGAAGGCTAAATGCATTAAAAGGGGACATATTTTGGCTGACAGCACTGCAACGGTTGGTGGCGAACTTGCTTTGGGTAAAAACGTATTAGTAGCTTATATGTCATGGGATGGTTATAATTTTGAAGATGCAGTACTTATTAGCGAGCGTTTAGTATATGAAGATATTTATACATCTTTTCACATACAGAAATATGAAATTAAAACTCATGTTACAAGACAAGGTCCCGAAAAGATCACTACTAAAATACCGCATTTAGAATCTCATTTACTTCGAAATTTAGACAAAAAAGGAATTGTGATGCTGGGATCTTGGGTAGAGGCGGGCGATATTTTAGTAGGTAAATTAACACCTCAGGTGGCGAAAGAATTGTTGTATGCCCCAGAAGATAAATTATTACGCATTATACTTGGCATTCAAGTTTCCACCTCAAAAGAAACTTGTCTAAAACTACCTACAGGTGGTAGAGGTCGAGTTATTGATGTGAGATGGGGCTGGAGAAAGAAAGGTTTTAATTATAATCCAGAAACAATTTGTGTATATATTTTACAGAAACGCGAAATAAAAGTTGGCGATAAAGTGGCCGGAAGGCATGGAAATAAAGGTATCATTTCCAAAATTTTACCGAAACAAGATATGCCTTATTTGCAAGATGGAAGACCTGTTGATATGGTCTTCAACCCGTTAGGGGTACCTTCACGAATGAATGTAGGACAGATATTTGAATGCTCACTCGGGTTAGCAGGAAGTCTGCTAGATAGACATTATCGCATAGGAGCTTTTGATGAGAGATATGAACAAGATGCTTCAAGAAAACTTGTGTTTTCTGAATTATATGAAGCCAGTAGGCAAAGGGTAAATCCATGGGTATTTGAACCCGAGTATCCGGGAAAAAGTAGAATACTTGATGGAAGAACAGGGGATTCTTTTGAACAACCTGTTATCATAGGAAATCCTTATATTTTTAAATTAATTCATCAAGTTGATGATAAAATACATGGACGTTCCAGCGGACATTACGCACTTGTTACACAACAACCCCTTAGAGGAAGGGCTAAGCGGGGGGGACAACGGGTAGGAGAAATGGAGGTTTGGGCTCTAGAAGGATTGGGGGTTGCTCATATTTTACAAGAGATGCTTACTTATAAATCGGATCATATTAGAGCTCGGCAGGAGGCACTTGGTACTACCATCGTTGGAAGAACAATATCGAATCCTGAGAATGCTCCAGAATCTTTTCGATTACTCGTTCGAGAACTACGATCCTTAGCTCTGGAACTGAATCATTTCCTTGTATCTGAAAAGAACTTCCGGATTATTAGGAAGGAAGTTTAATCGGAATGCATTTTCATTTTTCTTCTATGATCGATCGTTATAAACATCAACAACTCCGAGTTGGCTCGGTTTCTCCTCAACAAATAAGTGCTTGGGCTAATAAAATCTTATCGAACGGAGAGAGAGTTGGAGAGGTGACAAAACCACATACTTTTCATTATAAAACTAATAAACCGGAAAAAGATGGATTATTTTGTGAAAGAATCTTTGGGCCTATAAAAAGCGGAATTTGTGCTTGTGGAAATTTTCGAATAATCGAAGATGAAAAAGAAAACCAAAAATTTTGTCAAAAATGTGGAGTCGAATTTGTGGATTCTAGAACACGACGATATCAAATGGGCTACATCAAATTGGCCTGCCCAGTAACTCATGTGTGGTATTTGAAACGTCTTCCTAGTTATATTGCGAATCTTTTGGATAAACCTATTAAAGAATTAGAAGGTTTAATATACTGCGATGTGTGATTTGATCGAAATCCAGATTTTACAGATTCGAAATGAGAAACTGTCATCCCACTCAATCCACTTGGGATGCCCCAATTCTGACATGTTTTTTGGGGGGAAATAATATAAAGCTCATAATTGTGGAGTATTGAATACTCCAAAAAAGGGGATTGATCTATGGTTGATTCCGTAACAAATCCAAATAAATAGGAATCTCCAGTTGTACTTCGTGAAAACAAAACCTTTTTATGATTATAATTCAAAGAAAGGAAGTGGTTAATTCCACAAAAAAAAAAATTTTATTTTATGTAAGCAAATTTGTCATGGTTATAAAAGCCTATCTATCGCGTATAGGCTTGAAGGACATCGTAGCATAATCGTCGAAGTAAAATTAAAATATTGGGACCTAAAAGATCGAATAGAACGATATATAAACAAGTAAATCCTTTTTGGATTCGAAGACACTCCTTTAATTAAAGCGGATTCATGATTCGAAGGGAAGTAGAATACTCAAGAATTTCACACTTTATTTATGTCGTACTTTTGAATAAAGAATTCATAAAATATAAGTTCGAAACTCTAAACTAAGTAAAAAAAGTCAATGAAAAATTAATTAACGAAATGGTTTTCTCTTGAAACTTGAGTAAGAAGTAGATTTTTAAGTTTTTTTTATAATTTGAAAGCGAGAATCACTTTCTATATTTGGTATAACTACTTGAGCCGGATGAGAGGAAACTTTCACGTCCGGTTTTGAGGGGGGGGATCCTATAAGTATCCTATCCCAATTTTTCTTTTGCTAGGTCTATAATTAAAAAACCGACTTTCTTACGATTACGAGGTTCATTCGAATATGAAATTCAATCTTGGAAATATAGCATCCCCCTTTTTTTTACTACCCAAGGCTTCGATACATTTCGAAATCGCGAAATCTCTACTGGAGCAAGAGCTATCCGAGAACAATTAGCCGATCTGGATTTGCGAATTATTATAGATTATTCATTTGTTGAATGGAAAGAATTAGGGAAAGAGGGGTCCACAGGTAATGAATGGGAAGATCGAAAGGTTGGAAGAAGAAAGGATTTTTTGGTTAGACGCATGGAATTAGCTAAATATTTTATTCGAACGAATATCGAACCAGAATGGATGATTTTGTGTCTATTACCAGTTCTTCCCCCCGAACTAAGGCCGATCATTCAAATAGATGGAGGTAAACTAATGAGTTCGGATATTAATGAACTATATAGAAGAGTTATCTATCGGAACAATACTCTTAATGACCTATTAATAACAAGTAGGTCTACTCCAGGGGAATTAGTAATGTGTCAGGAGAAATTGATACAAGAAGCCGTGGATACACTTCTTGATAATGGAATTCGTGGACAACCAATGAGAGATGGTCATAACAAAATTTATAAGTCGTTTTCCAGTGTAATTGAAGGAAAAGGGGGAAGATTTCGTGAGACTTTGCTTGGCAAACGAGTCGATTATTCAGGACGTTCCGTTATTATCGTAGGTCCATTACTTTCATTACATCAATGTGGATTACCTCGCGAAATAGCAATAGAGCTTTTCCAGATATTTGTAATTCGCGGTCTAATTAAACAACATCTTGCTTCGAACATAGGAGTTGCGAAGAGTAAAATTCGGGACAAAGAACCCATTGTATGGGAAATACTTCAGGAAATTATGCAAGGGCATCCTGTATTGTTGAATAGAGCACCTACTCTTCATAGATTAGGCATACAGGCATTCCAACCCATTTTAGTGGAAGGACGCGCTATTTGTTTACACCCATTAGTTTGTAAGGGATTCAATGCAGATTTTGATGGAGATCAAATGGCTGTTCATGCGCCTTTATCTTTGGAGGCTCAAGCGGAGGCTCGTTTCCTTATGTTTTCTCATATGAATCTCTTGTCTCCAGCTATTGGAGATCCCATTTCTGTGCCAACTCAAGATATGCTTATTGGACTCTATTTATTAACGATCAGAAATAGCCGAACTATTTGTGCAAATCGGTATAACCCGTGGAATTTTAAAAACTATAATTCTCAAAATGAAAGAGTTGATACTAATCATGATACTAAATATACAAAAAAATACTCTTTTTCTAATTCTTATGATGCAATTGGAACCTCTCGGCAGAAAATAAGCAATTTAGATATAGATATAGATAGTCTTTTGTGGCTTCGGTGGCGACTAGATCAACATTTTATTGCTTCAAGAGAAGCTCCTATCGAAGTTCATTATGAATCCTTGGGTACTTATCATGAAATTTACGAACACTATCTAAAAGTAAGAAGTGTAAAAAAAGAAATTCGTTGTATATACATTCGAACTACAATTGGTCATATTTCCCTTTATAGAGAAATTGAAGAGGCCATACAAGGATTTTCTCAGGCCTGCTCATAGGGTACCTAATCATATGTTACTTAATCTAAGCAATTCTATAGATACTGATGAAAGTTCATGTCTCAATGGTTCAACTAGTATCATCGATAAAAGGAAGTTTTTGAATCACCGACTAAACCCATTGTTGAATCCTACTCAGCAGAATATAGAGGTACTTATGGCAGAAGGGGTCAATTTGGTCTTTCACAATAAAAAAATAGATGGAACTGCCATGAAACGACTTATTAACGGATTACTAGATCACTTCGGAATGGCATATACATCACACATCTTGGATCAAGTAAAAACTCTGGGTTTTCAGCAAGCCACTGCTACATCTATTTCATTAGGAATTGATGATCTTTTAACAGTTCCCACAAAAGGATGGCTAATCCAAGATGCTGAAAAACAAAGTTTCATTTTGGAAAAACACTACCATGATGGGAGTATACACGCGGTAGAAAAATTACGTCAATCTATTGAGATATGGTCTATTACAAGTGAATATTTGCGACAAGAAATGAATCCCAATTTTAGGATGACTGATCCCTTTAATCCCGTCCATTTAATGTCTTTTTCGGGAGCTAGAGGAAATACATCTCAGGTACATCAATTAGTCGGTATGAGAGGATTAATGTCGGATCCCCAAGGACAAATGATTGATTTACCCATTCAAAGCAATTTATGCGAAGGCCTTTCCTTAACAGAATATATTATTTCTTGCTACGGAGCTCGAAAAGGAGTTGTCGATACTGCTGTACGAACATCAGATGCTGGATATCTCACACGCAGACTTGTTGAAGTAGTTCAACACATTGTTGTACGTAGAACGGATTGCGGAACTATACAAAGTATTTCTGTGAGTCCTCGAAAAGGTATGCTGCTGGAAAGAATTTTTAGCCAAACATTAATTGGTCGTGTATTAGCAGATGATATATATACGGGTTCTCGGTGTATTGCTGCCCGTAATCACGATATTGGAATTGGACTTGCCAATCGATTAAGAACCTTTCGAGGACAACCAATACCTATTCGAACCCCCTTTACGTGTAGAGGTACATCTTGGATCTGTCGATTATGTTATGGTCGGAGTCCTACTCATGGCGACCTCGTCGAATTAGGAGAAGCTGTAGGTATTATTGCGGGTCAATCTATTGGAGAGCCGGGTACTCAACTGACATTAAGAACTTTTCATACCGGTGGAGTATTCACAGGGGGGACTGCAGGACATGTACGGGCCCCCTCTAATGGAAAAATAAAATTCAATGAGTATTTGGTTCATCCCACACGTACACGTCACGGACACCCTGCTTTTCTATGTTATATCGATTTGTATGTAATTATTGAGAGTGCCGATTTTATACATAACGTGAAGGTTCCACCAAAAAGTTTTCTTTTAGTTCAAAATGATCAATATGTAAAATCAGAACAGGCGATTGCTGAGATTCATTCGGGAATATCCACTTTGAATTTAAAAGAGAGGGTTCGAAAACATATTTATTCTGACTTAGAGGGAGAAATGCATTGGAGTACCGATGTGTACCATGCACCTGAATTTACATATAGTAATGTTCATCTCTTACCAAAAACAAGTAATTTATGGATATTATCGGGAGTTCCGTGCCGATCCACCGTAGCCCCCCTTTTGCTACACAAGGATCAAGATCAAATGAAGGTTTATTCTCGTTCTGTCGAACGAAAATTTTTTTATAACCTATCAGTGACTAATGATCAAGTGAGACACAAATTCTTTAGTTTTTATTTTTCTGGTAAAAAAGAAGAGAGCATTCCTGATTATTCAGAACTTAATCGAATCATATCCACGGGTCGTTATAATCTCCTATATACATTCATTCTCGCCAAAAATTCTGATCTATTGGCAAAGAGGCGTAAAAACAGATTTTGCATCCCATTTCAATCAATTTCAGAACGAAAAAAAGAACTAATGTCCCATTCGGGTATAGTGATTGAATTATCCATAAATGTTATTTTCCGTAGAAAAATAATTATTGCATATTTCGATGATCCTAGATACAAAAGAAATAATTCGGGAATTAATAAATATGAGACTATAGAGTCATATTCAATCGTTAAAAAAGAGGATTTGATTGAGTATCTAGGAGTTAAAAAAATTAGTAAAGGAAAAAACAAAAAAGAGAAACTATTTTTCATTCCAGAGGAAGTGCATATCTTACCTCGATCTTCTTCCATAATGGTACGAAACAGTAGTATCATTGGAATAGGTACACGAATCGCTTTAAATAGAAGAAGCAGTGCATGTGGATTGGTACGAGTGGCGATAAAAAAAAAAAAAATGGAATTAACAATTTTTTCTGGAGATATCTATTTTACTGGAAAAACCAATACTAATACTGTAAAAACTGATAAGATATTCCGCCACAGTGACATCTTGATATCACCAAGACCTGGAAAAACAAATTCCAAGGAATTCAAAAAAAAACTGAAAAATTGGGTTTATGTCCAACGGATTACACTTACCAAGAAAAAGTATTTTGTTTTGGTTCGACCTGTAGTCATATCTGAAACAGCGGGGGGTATAAGTTTAACAACACTCTTCCCGCAAGATGTGTTACAGGAAACAGATAATGTTCAACTTCAAGTTGTCAATTCTATCGTGGGTAAACCCACCATTTTGGGAGGATTTCATGGCATAAGTATTCAATTATTTCGGACGTGTTTAGTATTGAATTGGAACCAAGACAAAAAAGAATTTTCGATAGAACAAGCCTATACTTCCCTTGTTGAAGTAAGAGCAAGGGGTTTAATGTGCGATTTTTTGAGAATTTACTTAGTGAAATCTCCTATTTCGTATACCGGAAAAAGAAATGATCCGCCAGGTTCAAGATTTATTTCTGATAATAGATCAGATCGCATCAATATCAATCCCTTTTATTACAAGACAAGAAAGATTCAAGACTCGCTTAGCCAAAATATTCGTACGTTTTCATTATTGAATAGAAATAATGAATATAAACCTTTGATAATTTTGTCATCATCTGATTGTTCTCGAACAGGTTTATTCAACGGTGTAAAATATCACAATATAAAAAACAAATCCATTAAAAGGAATTCCAGAATTGATTCGTTGGGCCCTGTAGGAACAGCCCTTCCAATTGTGAATTTGGATTTTTTTTACTATTTCATAACTCATAATCAGATCTTGGTAACTAACTATTTGCAACTTGACAATTTAAAAAAGATTTTTGAAGTACTTCAATTTTATTTCATAGATGAAAATGGAATAATTTATAATAATAATAATATCAGTATATGCAGTAACAGAATTTGGAATCTATTCCATTTGAATTGGTATTTTCTCCACTATAATTATTGTGAGGAAACATCCACAATAATGAGTCTTGGACAGTTTATTTGTGACAATGTATGTATAACAAAAAATGTACCACACAAAAAATCCGGTCAAGTCTTAATTGTTCAAACTAGTTCTGTAGTAATAAGAGCAGCTCAGCCTTATTTAGCCACTCCCGGCGCAACTGTTCATGGCCATTATGGGGAAATCTTTTACCAAGGAGATACATTAGTTACATTTATATATGAAAAATCCAAATCTGGTGATATAACACAGGGTCTTCAAAAGGTGGAACAGGTCTTAGAAGTGCGTTCGGTTGATTCAATATCAATGAATCTGGAAAGGCGGGTTAGGGGTTGGAACGAATGTATAACAAGAATTCTTGGTATTCCTTGGGGTTTCTTGATTGGTGCTGAGCTAACTAGAGTACAAAGTCGTATTTCTTTGGTTCATAAGATCCAAGAAATTTATCGATCTCAGGGGGTTCAAATTCATAATAAACATATAGAGATGATTGTACATCAAATAACATCAAAAGTGTTGGTATCCGAAGATGGAATGTCTAATGTTTTTTTACCTAGAGAGTTGATTGGATTGTTACGAGCGAAGCGAACGGGGCGTGCTTTTGAAGAAGCTATTTGTTATCAAGTTATATTATTGGGAATAACGAGAACCGCTTTGAACACTCAAAGTTTTATATCCGAAGCGAGTTTTCAAGAAACCGCTCGAGTTTTAGCAAAAGCCTCTCTCCGGGGTCGTATCGATTGGTTGAAAGGGTTGAAAGAAAATGTTGTTCTGGGGAGTATGATACCCGCTGGGACTGGATTTAAAGGATTTGTGCACCGTTCAAGGCAAGATAACAAAGAATCCTCAAAAACAAATCTATTCGGGGGGGAAATGGGAGATATTTTGTTCTACCACAGAAGATTTTTGTATTCTTCCATTTTAAACGATTCTTAGAAGATATATCAGAACAATTATAGGATTTAAGGATTCTTAAAATAAGAACATATTTTTCCTTCTAATTCTGCGAATTGTGCCAGTTCCAATAGAAACGAATTAACCAACAGTTAATTTTTGGTATAAGATAAGGTTCCGTCGGAACAACTTTTTTCCAGTCCTTCGTCTCTTTTTTGGGTTTTTCAAAAAAAAAAAGAGGAAGTGTGAGGAGAAATGACAAGAAGGTATTGGAACATCAATTTGGAAGAGATGATGGAGTCAGGAGTTCATTTTGGTCATGGTACAAGAAAATGGAATCCTAGAATGGCACCTTATATCTCTGGAAAGCGCAACGGTATTCATATTCCAAATCTTACTATAACTGCGCGGTTTTTATCAAAAGCTTGTGATTTGGTTTTTGATGCAGCAAGTAGAGAAAAACAATTTTTAATTGTTGGTACAAAGAATAAAGTAGCTAATTCAGTAGCATGGGCTGCAATACAGGCTCAGTGTCATTATGTTAATAAAAAATGGCTCGGTGGGATGTTAACGAATTGGTACACTACAGAAATGAGACTTCATAGGTTCAGGAATTTGAGAGCGGAACAAAAGATGGGGAAACTCGAACACCTTCCCAAAAGGGATGCGGCTGTGTTGAAGAGACAATTATTTCATTTACAAACATATATGGGTGGAATTAAATATATGGAGGGGTTGCCTGATATTGTAATCATCGTTGATCAGCAAGAAGAATATACGGCTCTTCGCGAATGTATTACTTTGGGAATTCCAACGATTTGTTTTATCGATACAAATTGCGACCCGGATCTAGCGGATATTTCGATTCCGTCAAATGATGATACTACAGCTTCAATCCGATTAGTTCTTAACAAATTAGTATTCGCAATTTGTGAAGGTCGTTTTAGCTTTATACGAAGTCCTTGAGTATATGAGTATACTAATAACTAATAATAGGTAGATATAAAATAAATATATAAATATAAATTCACTATTTAAAATAAAAAAAAATAGTAAAATAAAGAACTTTAGAACCCCATAAGATTTATAGAATTAATTACTATATCTTGAATCGAAAAAATAAAAAGGAAATAAATATAAAATAAAAAATCCAGAATATATGATTCATATAGTCAAGTTAAGAAAGAGGCAGTTGAATCAAAATAATTCTTTTTAAGGTTTTATTTTTAGCCGAGGTCAATATGGATGTTCTATTATGTTCCACCAATACCCTAAAGGGGTTATACAATATATCCGATGTGGAAGTAGGCCAACATTTCTATTGGCAAATAGTAGGTTTTCAAGTCCATGCTCAAGTACTTATTACTTCTTGGGTTGTCATTGCTATCTTATTAGGTGCAGCCACTTTAGCTGTTCGAA